AGAAAGTCATATATCTGCAGGGCCCAATCAATAGTTCAAGTCACACACTCCCATAATCCATTCGTTTTTCGGAGAGTTCCCTTCAACTATTCATGTGTGTCAAATAAATAATCCAATTTCTTTTTTTAAGTTGAAGGGAAATATCCAAATACATGTCTTATTAAAAAAAAAAAAATAATCCATATTTGTAGCAATGAAATACTATTGCTCCTCCCCAAAATGAGAAATGATTGATTACAAATATCTATGATCCATATTTTCTATAAAGGACCGGAAATGCCTTGCTTACGTATCATTGGAAAGTGCATTAACATGAATACGGCAGTAAGAAGAGGTAATACAAAAGTATGTAAACTATAAAAACGAGTCAAGGTGGATTGTCCCACACTAGCGCTTCCGCGCAATAACTCTACCACCGACGATCCTATTACAGGAATAGCTTCGGGTACACCTGTTACAATTTTTACTGCCCAATAACCTATTTGGTCCCACGGTAAGGAATAACCGGTTACACCAAAGGATGCAGTCAATACACCCAAAACTACACCCGTAACCCAAGTCAATTCGCGAGGTTTTTTAAAACCACCCGTGAGATACACGCGAAATACGTGCAAGATCATCATTAAGACCATCATACTTGCCGACCATCGATGAACTGATCGGATTAACCAACCAAAGTTAGCCTCAGTCATTATATATTGAACAGAGGCAAAAGCCTCAGTCACGGTCGGACGATAATAAAAAGTCATAGCAAACCCCGTCGCTACTTGGACTAAAAAACAAGTAAGTGTAATTCCTCCTAAACAATAAAATATATTGACATGAGGAGGAACGTATTTACTAGTTATATCATCGGCAATCGCCTGAATCTCAAGACGTTCTTCGAACCAATCATAGACTTTATTGAGATAGGTAAACCAAGGGACCCCCCTGAGAACCGTAGATGAGAATTTCATCTCGTACGGCTCAAACAAAAACACTCAAATACTGGTTATTTGGAAAACGGATATGTGTAATAGAAAGTTTTAAACTTCTTAACTTAATCCTATGATTTCAATCTTCTTTGAAGATAAGAAAAAAATAGAAATCCGAAAGCTATTCTTTGTGGTTATAATGCCAAAATCTCAAGTCGGCTCACTCGTCTTTTCTCTTGATCCTTACAGGCCTCTTGAATATTCTATTATTTACTTCATTTTATTTCTTTTTTATTTGTGTATGGAATGCTATTTTACTGTTGTTTTATTATTATTATTGATAGGAATTTTCTTGTTAAGACCCTATGAATCAATTCAAAAACCTCAGATTCATACCAGAACCACGATGATTTTCAATAAAAACCTTTTTTAATCGAAGTCCAAAAATTCCCTGAGTAAGAACTGCTGGATCATCACTTATTCACTGAATAGATATAATGAAAAAAAATCCAAAGAAACGTTTGTCCTTTGATCAAAATAAAGATAAGCGGCGGCAGTTTAAAAGAATAAAAACCGTTCCATTTATTTTTCGAAATTTATTCTTCTGACTCTTTCAATTTTTTTTAGTCCGGTTGCGAGGTCTAAATATAAATATGAAGTATGAATCATAGTTCTAATACTTTAGAATCTATTTTCTATATTCCGTGCTCCAGATACTAGAAAAAATATCTGACGGGTAAAGCCATCTCTATCAAGATGACGGATCCATTTTATGTTCTGTACTATCAATAGGATCAATTATAACAAGTCACACACTCATATTCCGGAAATACAGAAACAAAGAAGTTTCACGGTCGAACTACCAAATAAAAAGAGAATGGGCTAAAAATCAAAGACCTAAATGCTAAAACTTGACTTTCTATTGAAAAGCTCGTTAGTTGGTTCTTGTGAATCTACTTCATAGAAATTTCGTCCAGTAAAATGGACGAATTATAAATCTCTAAAATAATAGAGAGAAATACCGCAAATAGAGCCATTGCAACACCCATCAAAGGAGTAGTTCCCCATCCCGGAGCTACTTTACCATATTCTGAATTCAATGGTTTCAATAAATCCCCTACAACAGTTCGTCTTGGACCAGATCTAGAACTACCCTCAACGGTTTGTGTAGCCATAAATCCTATTTTTTATTCATTGAGATCTGTTGACTTTGTATACCATTCCGCTGTAAATAAAGGATCTTACCCTATAGATCCGGATCCATTGTGGTCTTGATATTATATAATAATGGAAACAGCAACCCTAATTGCCATCTCTATATCTGGTTTAATAGTAAGTTTTACTGGGTATGCCTTATATACTGCTTTTGGGCAACCCTCTCAACAACTACGAGATCCATTCGACGAACATGGGGACTAGTTGAAGTAATGAGCCCCAATATTACGATATTGGAGGCTCATTGCTTCAATTGAGATAATGAAAAATCATTTCACCCTTTTAGTTGGAACTTTAGGGGGTTCTCTAAAAAAGATAGCGAAAAAAATGATTCCTAAAGTCGAGACTAAGAGGAATGTATAAACCAATGC